ATGCCCGAGCGGTTAATGGGGACGGACTGTAAATTCGTTGGCAATATGTCTACGCTGGTTCAAATCCAGCTCGGCCCAATAATTTAATTCGCCAATCTACCATGAGATGGTATAACCCCCTTGTGCTTCAGAAATACTCCATACGAAGATAAAAAAGAATCAAATTTTCTGCTAGATCCCTTATTTCGCTGGGATTGTAGTTCAATTGGTCAGAGCGCCGCCCTGTCAAGGCGGAAGCTGCGGGTTCGAGCCCCGCCAGTCCCGACGGATCCAATATCCAATCAATCCATCAATTCCTTTTTCCCTTTCTATGAACTATGAAAGGGTGTCGGGGGGCATAATTTCATTCCCAAAGAAAAAAGGAGTTTCGAACTTAAGTCTTTTTTTTTTTTATTTCGCTTTTCTTGTTTGTTTAGGTTTGTAACTAGTTGACTAATAGAAGGGAAAAGACAATCTGATGATGCTTCATCAGATGATTGATTGTACAAGGAAGACGCAAGGTAGGTTATAGAAAAAAACCAGGAAACAGATGATAAATAAAGGAATTTTGGATTGATTGGGTCAGGAATCCAAATCCAATTTGGATTCGGTATGGATAAAATAACTTCCTATGTTATAATATTATACTATTCAAGTCTCGACGACAAATTTATTTGATAGATCAGATATTGTTATTCATGATATTGATCTGATTCAAGACCATTGAGAGGTAATTCATTCATTGAATTTACAGACGAAAGATTTATCATCTATAGGGGATTAAATCCCGAGTTATTGTGAAGTAAAAAACCGATGAGATTATGGAAGTAAATATTCTTGCATTTATCGCTACTGCACTATTCATTCTAGTTCCTACTGCTTTTCTACTTATCATTTACGTAAAAACAGTCAGTCAAAATGATTCATTCCGTTGAATTTTAAAATTCAATGGAATGAAACTTTCCTTCTTATTTTTTATCAAAAATTAACGAAGTCAAATGAAAAGGGTTTCAATTTCGCGTCTTAACTTAAATGTTAAATGAAATGAGCGGACTATAATCGTCAATATTCTATGAATTTGATAGTTTGATAGTATGGTAAGAAAGAAATAGATGAATCTTTCTTTCTACCATACTATCTACCTCTCAGTCTATATCTATTTCTTAGTCTATAAAGTTTTTAATCTAGAATAAAGTCAATTTCTCTAGATCAATCTACACTATTGTCTTTATATATGTGTATATTAATTCCATATATTTATTTGTCTGGAATTGACATAACACCCAATTTGCTACATCTATTTGTTCCAATCATCTGAATCCCTTTCTTTTCGAAATACAAGGGATGAAATATCTCTTTGATTGAAAGAGTATGCTTCATATCCTAGATTCCTCGATTGGAATTCAATGGGATTCCAAATTCAGATATTTTTTTTAATAGTTCAAAATGAATAGTTCCAAACGGGTTTGAGAACCATCTATAAAAAAATGGATACGGTTTGATTCCTCAACTCAATTAAATTAGTAGTACTTTTAGAGCCCACTTCTTCCCCACACTACGAGCGAAAGGGAAAATGTAAAGACTACCATTAAAGCAGCCCAAGCGAGACTTACTATATCCATGTGAATTATGTCCCCTATCTCTAGAAATACAAAGGAATTCTTCCATTATTCCTCACTAATAATAATGGAATCAATGGCGCAGAGTCAAAAAGGTATTCTGGCCGAACACTATTGAGAAACCAATCAAAAAAATCGATTCTGATTTCGAATCGGGAAAGATTAACCACAAGCAAGATACATAGTAACACCCCAAGTAAATGGGAACATGTAGGAATATGAATCAAATAAAAAATAAGAAGTCCTATTCTTTTTTTTATTTTGTTGATTTTCGTAAGTAAAAACAGAAAGGGATAAATCCCTAAATTGGATCTAATCCGGACCCCCTTCCCCTTTCAATTATCTATGTGAAAGAGCGCTGCTTGACTAGGGCTTTAAGAAAAGAAATTCTTTCTTTTTGCCCCCTTTTCTATGCACTCAGAGATTCTCGCGAGTCCGTCGTAGTAGATAAAGTACCTTCTGACCCTTTCAAATCCAAAATTCTTAATTGAATCCGATTTCCTATCAGGCTATACAATCTGATTCAAGATCCATTCATTAGATACTCCCTTAGTGATAGAAGAGAATCGTGACGTCTTGATAGCCCCTCTGCCAGTCCCCTTATGATTAGAATCAAACAAAGTCTCAACATTCCTCTGCTTCTCACGGGTAATCATTCTGCGAGTTATATCAGCAGAACAGAAGAGAAGAAGAGATTTCGAAGTTTTTTGTTTGTTGATGAGGCGACACCCGGATTTGAACTGGGGAAAAAGGATTTGCAGTCCCCCGCCTTACCACTCGGCCATGCCGCCAAAATGATACAAAATAGATGAGAAAATTTTTACGGATTACTGAATTTTTATTGTCCTTGTATTTTGACTCCTGTTTTCCTTAAAACTTTTCCTAAAATAAACACCCTTTTT